ACAAAAAAATATGAGAATATCCTCCGGTGTTGGCGTTGAGGGAATTGCACGGATAGAGATTCAAAAAAGAATCGATCTAATTCAAGTCATAATTTATATAGGATTCCCAAAATTCTTAATAGAAAATAGACCGCGGAGAGTCGAAGAATTGCAGATGAATGTACAAAAAGAACTTCATTGTGCGAACCGAAAACTAAACATTGCTATTACACGGATTGCAAATCCTTATGGACACCCTAATATTCTTGCAGAATTTATAGCTGGCCAATTAAAGAATAGAGTTTCTTTTCGCAAAGCAATGAAAAAAGCTATTGAATTAACCGAGCTGGCGAATACAAAAGGAATTCAAGTACAAATTGCGGGACGTATCGACGGAAAAGAAATTGCACGCGTCGAATGGATCAGAGAAGGTAGGGTTCCTCTACAAACCATTGGAGCTAAAATTGATTATTGTTCCTATACAGTTCGAACTATATACGGGGTATTAGGAATCAAAATTTGGATATTTGTAGACGAAGAATAATAAGACTTTACGCGTTTTTACATTATACCAAGTAATGGACAAAAAAAGAAAAACCCTTTTATTCTTTTTATGTTCAAGCAAAACAAAAAAAAGAGCAATTCTGCAATTCTAGAGGGTTCAATAAAAATTCGATTGATCATTTTATATAATTGCTATGCTTAGTGTGTGACTCGTTGGTTTTTTTAGGGCTAGGATTCAAAAAAACGGACCAGGGCCCAGAGTATGAACTAATAACTATAGCACTAATAACCAACTCATTGCTTCGCATTATCTGGATCCAAAGAACCAGTCAAGATAAAGATATAATATATTGGACATATCGTTGTAGCAACTGAAATCTTTTTTTGCATAAAGATAAAAAAACCAATCGGATTATGAGTTGTGAAGTTCTAAGTCGGAAAGCAAAATAGAAAAAAAGTATGCGGATAAGTGGAAGGATGAGAGAAAGAGAGAACGGAAATATCAATGATATATGATTCCAATATGTAAGGTCGATGAGTCATCTCATAAAACGCAGTGTAATAAAGCATAAATTCAATAATGATTCATGCATAATTAGATGAATCCGCTTATAGAACAAAAAAATCAAGAGCCTCGAGCCAATAAAGACTGAGAAAATTGACTTAAGAAAAAAGGACTCCGCCAGAAAATTCAGACCTAACCATTAATCGAGAAGCAATGGGAACGATATAACCCGTGAATGCAGAAGATTCTATTGAAAATGAATCTTAATGATTCATTGGGTGGGATGGCGGAACAAACCAGGGACCTCCTCTTTTATTCTTTTATTTTGAGAGGTCATGAACGAACCCTATAACTAAAATAGATATGGAAAGAGTAAATATTCGCCCGCGAAAGTTTTTTTTTTATTAGATTGATACATTTTTGTCGATCCCATATGATAAAAGGAAAAACAAAAGAAAGATGTTTTTATAACGATAACGTTATAAAAAAAGACATTGACATTATCTAGAAATAGAATACATGTTTAATTAAATAATATCTAAACACGCTAGACAAATTTCGAATAGATTAACGAATTGATTAATTAGATGCAATTTCAAAGAATCCTATGATTCAGCATATTATTCATTAAACACATGTATATCTTCATAAAATCCGTTTTAGTCGTTTCATTCGCGAGGAGCTGGATGAGAAGAAACTCTCATGTCCAGTTCTGTAGTAGAGATGGAATTGAAAAAGAACCATCAACTATAACCCAAAAAGAACAAGATTCCGTAAACAACATAGAGGAAGAATGAAAGGAATATCTTATCGAGGTAATCATATTTGTTTCGGTAGATATGCTCTTCAAGCACTTGAACCCGCTTGGATTACATCTAGACAAATCGAAGCAGGGCGCCGAGCAATGACACGAAATGTACGCCGTGGCGGAAAAATATGGGTACGTATATTTCCAGACAAACCAGTTACAGTAAGACCCACGGAAACCCGTATGGGTTCAGGGAAAGGATCTCCGGAATATTGGGTAGCTGTTGTTAAACCGGGTAGAATACTTTATGAAATGGGTGGAGTAGCCGAAAATATAGCTCGAAAGGCTATTTCAATAGCGGCGTCCAAAATGCCTATAAGAACTCAATTCATTATTTCTGGATAGAAATGTAGAACCAAAGGAAAGAAGTCTTGTGTATAAAAAAACAATTGCAGGGTTTTCTTTCTTTTTTTTTTTTTTTACTTCGTCCTTTGCTTTATTTTCCATTAAAAAAACGGATAAAAAAAAATGATATGATTCAACCTCAAACCCATTTGAATGTAGCAGACAATAGCGGGGCACGAGAATTGATGTGTATTCGAATAATAGGAGCTAGTAATCGCCGATATGCTCATATTGGTGATGTTATTGTTGCTGTGATAAAAGAAGCAGTACCAAATACGCCTCTAGAAAGATCAGAAGTGATCAGAGCTGTAATTGTACGTACTTGTAAAGAACTCAAACGCGATAACGGTATAATAATACGATATGATGACAATGCTGCAGTTGTGATTGATCAAGAAGGAAATCCAAAAGGAACCCGCGTTTTTGGCGCGATCGCCCGGGAATTGAGACAGTTAAATTTTACTAAAATAGTTTCATTAGCACCTGAGGTATTATAGTATGAGACCGTGAGATAGTGATAGTATTTAAATAAAATAGATAAATTGGTAGATTATGTCTCACGCATATACTTTTAAGAATTTTCTTTAATAATTTTTATAAAAAAAGAACATGCTGATTATATCAAAATTCGGAAGCAACAATAATTTGAGTTTATCATGGGTAAGGACACTATTGCTGACATAATAACTTCTATACGAAATGCTGACATGGATCGAAAGGGAACGGTTCGAATAGCATCTACTAACATGACCCAAAACATTGTTAAAATACTTTTCCAAGAGGGTTTTCTCGAAAACGTAAGGAAACTTGTAGAAAATAACAAATATTTTTTGGTTTTAACCCTACGACATAGAAGGAATAGGAAAGGACCATATAGAACTCTTTTAAATTTAAAACGAATAAGTCGACCTGGTCTCCGAATCTATTCTAACTATCAACGAATTCCTAGAATTTTAGACGGGATGGGGATTGTAATTCTCTCTACTTCTCGGGGTATAATGACAGACCGAGCAGCTCGGCTAGAAGGAATCGGCGGAGAAATTTTGTGCTATATATGGTAAATTTTCTGCTATCCGAATTGTATCTGTAACTTCCTGTTTGTGAAAAAAAACGAATAAAAAAGCCAAGTTGTCTAATATCACGCCTTCCTACATTAGTTCATACTTCAAGGAGGGTTTGTCTGGAATAAAAGAAGAAAAATGGATTCATGAAGGTTTAATTACTGAATCACTTCACAATGGTATGTTCGGGGTTCGTTTAAATAATGAAGTCAGATTCTAAGTTCTGTTTCAGGAAGGATCCGACACTCTTTTATATATATACTACCAGGAGATAGAATCAAAGTTTAAGTAAGTCGTTATGATTCAAACGGGGGGGGGCGCAGAATTTATAGACCCCACAACAAAGATTCGAATGGTTCGGTGGTTTTTCAAGATTCCTTTCATGAGGATCCAATTCACGGTTCAAAAATTTCAAGAAACTTATTTTCTTCCAATCAGTAAAGTAGATTCGAAATTCAGTTAAGGAATAACAATTATGAAAATAAGAGCCTCCGTTCGTAAAATTTGTGAAAAATGCCGACTGATCCGTAGAAGGGGACGCATTATAGTAATTTGTTCCAACCCGAGACATAAACAAAGACAAGGATAATCTTTCGAAAAGGGACTCTCTAAAGGAACCGATGAACAAATCAAAATAAAAGATCTGTTTTGACATGAAATGGATATATCCATATATCTCTGACTTATATTTCGGAAATGATAAAATATGGCAAAATCTATACCAAGAAGCGGTTCACGTAGGACTGGACGTGTGGGTTCACGTAAAAGTGCACGGCGAATACCAAAGGGCGTTATTCACGTTCAAGCAAGTTTCAACAACACCATTGTGACAGTTACAGATGTACGGGGTCGGGTTATTTCTTGGTCCTCCGCCGGTACTTGCGGATTCAGGGGTACAAGAAGAGGGACACCTTTTGCTGCTCAAACCGCAGCAGGAAATGCTATTCGAGCAGTAACAGATCAAGGTATGCAACGAGCAGAAGTCATGATAAAAGGTCCGGGTCTCGGAAGAGATGCAGCATTACGCGCTATTCGTCGAAGCGGTATACTTTTAAGTTTCGTAAGGGATGTAACCCCTATGCCACATAATGGCTGCAGACCCCCTAAAAAAAGGCGAGTGTAGAAATAAACATTGAAGAGATTTCAAGAGAAATAAATGACTCAAAAATCTGACAAATAATATTACTATGGTTCGAGAGAAATTAAAAGTATCTACTCGGACACTACAGTGGAAATGTGTTGAATCAAGAGCAGACAGTAAGCGTCTTTATTATGGACGCTTTATTCTGTCTCCACTTATGAAAGGTCAAGCCGACACAATAGGCATTGCGATGCGAAGAGCTTTGCTTGGAGAAATCGAAGGAACATGTATTACACGCGCAAAATCTGAGAAAATCCCGCATGAATATTCTACCATAGTAGGTATTCAAGAATCGGTACATGAAATTTTAATGAATTTGAAAGAAATTGTATTGAGAAGTAATCTATATGGAACTCGTGACGCGCTTATTTGTGTCAAAGGTCCTGGATATGTAACTGCTCAAGACATCCTCTTACCACCTTCTGTGGAAATCGTTGATAATACGCAGCATATAGCTAACCTAACGGAACCAACTGATTTTTGTATTGGATTACAAATTGAAAGGAATCGAGGATATAATATAAAAACACCAAATAACTTTCAAGACGGAAGTTATCCTATAGATGCTATATTCATGCCTGTTCGAAACGCGAATCATAGTATTCATTCTTATGGAAATGGAAATGAAAAACAAGAGATCCTTTTTCTAGAAATATG